CTATGGACAAGCGGAGATTCGATTCAATGTTGTTTAGCGGGGTATTAGAATACAGGTGTGGGCTAAGTAAATCAATAAATAGTCTTGGTGATTCTATTGAAAATCCCAGTGTAAATGAAGATCAAATTATAAATGATATGGATAAAGATATCCCTAGTGGGAGTGATAGTGACAATTCTAATTACAGTAATATTGATCATTTAGTTGGCGTCAGGTACATTCGGAATTTCATATCTGATGATACTTTTTTAGTTAGGGATAGTAATAGGGATAGTTACTCTATCTATTTTGATATTGAAAATCAAATTTTTGAGATTGACAACGATCCTTCTTTTCTAAGTGAACCAGAAAACTCTTTTTCTAGTTATCTGAATAATGTATCGAAGACTGACGATCCTTGCTATGATCGTTACGTATATGATACTAAATATAGTTGGAATAATCACATTACTGGTTGCATTGACAATTATCTTCATTATCAAATCTGTATTGATAGTTACATTTTAACTAGTAGTGACAATTACAATGACAGTTACATTTATAGTTATATTTGTGGCGAAAGAGTAAATCGTAATGAAAGCAGGAGTTCCAGTATAAGAACTAGTACGGATAATAGTGATTTAACTATAAGAGAAAATTCTAATGATTTAGATGTAACTCAAAAATATAGGCATTTGTGGGTTCAATGCGAAAATTGTTATGGATTAAATTATAAGAAATTTTTTAAATCAAAAATGAATATTTGTGAACATTGTGGATGTCATTTGAAAATGAGTAGTTCAGATAGAATCGAACTTTTGATTGATCCAGGTACTTGGGATCCTATGGATGAAGACATGGTCTCTCTGGATCCTATTGAATTTCATTCGGAGGAGGAACCTTATAAAGATCGTATTGATTCTTATCAAAGAAAGACAGGATTAACTGAGGCTGTTCAAACAGGTACAGGTCAACTAAATGGTATTCCCGTAGCAATTGGGGTTATGGATTTTCAGTTTATGGGAGGTAGTATGGGATCTGTAGTGGGCGAGAAAATCACACGTTTGATTGAGTATGCTACCAATCAAATTTTACCTCTCATTCTAGTGTGTGCTTCCGGAGGAGCGCGCATGCAAGAAGGAAGTTTGAGCTTGATACAAATGGCTAAAATATCTTCTGCTTTATATGATTATCAATCAAATAAAAAGTTATTTTATGTAGCAATCCTTACATCTCCTACTACGGGTGGGGTGACAGCTAGTTTTGGTATGTTGGGAGATATCATTATTGCCGAACCGAATGCCTACATTGCATTTGCGGGTAAAAGAGTAATTGAACAAACATTGAATAAGACAGTACCCGAGGGTTCACAAGTGGCTGAATATTTATTCCATAAGGGCTTATTCGATCCAATCGTACCACGTAATCTTTTAAAAGGCGTTCTGGGTGAGTTATTCCAGCTCCATGCTTTTTTTCCTTTGAATCAAAATTCAGTCAAGTAGAAACTTATAAGTCTTAATTTAATAAATTCTAAATTTTCTTATTTGTTTGTTTGGTGATGACCAAGTAGTTATTTAGTTTCCTAGTATAGGAATCAAAGTAAAAATATGAAGAATGGGTTTTTCTTTGGTAACATAAGATTTAATTCGAGAAAGAATCATGCGGATATTTTTTTTATCGATATTCCTGATTTAGGAATCAAGAAATCTCCATCAAACAAAATAAACAGAGTGAATTCTTTCTCCTTTTTCTGTGAAATTAGACAAGGAAGTCCTGTGTCTTTCTATATCCCACGAGAACCCTGGTTTTACAAAGAATCTCTTTTGTTGGATCATATTATAACGAATTTTTCGGTAATTTAATTTGGAAAAAATTCTTTCTTTATTTTATTAAAGGCAAATTTCATTATAAAAATTATAAAATTCTAATATACTATTATACTACTAAAAATTGAAAAATTGAGAATAGATTAATAATAAGAATTATTAAAATCAACAATAAATAAAATAATAAATAAAAATAGATTATCATACATATATTTCATGTATAAACATATAGAAAGATAAATAAGCTCATTAATTTAGACTTTAAATTTGCATTTTACATTTATTATATACTTACTTAAGTATCTTATATATTATACTTAATTATATATTATTTAATTATATATTATATTATTTAATTATATATTATCTAGTTTATATATTATTTAATATTCTATATAGATTAATATATTTATAGTATAATTCTATATGAAGGATAAGATATCTTTATAACAATAACAGGTTAAAATCTTAATATAATAACAAATATAACAATAAAAAACAGGTACAAATATTAAATCGAGGTACTCATTCTATGACAACTATCAGCAACTTACCCGCTATTTTTGTGCCTTTAGTGGGCTTAGTATTTCCGGCAATTGCAATGGTTTCTTTATCTCTTCATGTTCAAAAAAACAAGATTTTTTAGATATTATGGGGTGAAATCTTATCTATTTTTTTTTTCAAGACTTATGGAGGTTTACTTTGATCATAGCAAAAATATCTATTTAATAGAATATGGGATAACGTGTAGCTTCCTCCGAGCAGAAGTTCGTAATCATGCATAAACATAATATATGATTAAATACAGTATAGCTATTTGAAAAGAAATGGATATTTTGTATTGGGATGAATTTCTTAAACGTAAAGTCAATATATCTACATGTCTGTGGATATCTATAAGAAATCATACGAAAGAGGTTTTATTATTTTAGTTTAGCTCTAAGCAATTGATGAATTCCTCATAAAGCTTTACATCATAATAGTGCTAGTTGATGAGGGTTACTTCGGAAACAAAAAAATTAAAGTCAAATTTATTGGGTGATACCCCCAATTACAATAAAATGCAACTAGATCTACTATAGTATGAGTTGGCGATCAGACCGTATATGGATAGAACTTATAGCGGGGTCTCGAAAACCGAGTAATTTCTGCTGGGCCTTTATCCTTTTTTTAGGTTCATTAGGATTTTTGTTAGTTGGAACTTCAAGTTATCTTGGTAGGAATTTTATACCTTTATTTCCCTCTCAGCAAATCATTTTTTTTCCACAAGGAATCGTGATGTCTTTCTATGGAATTGCGGGTCTTTTTTTTAGTTCTTATTTGTGGTGCACAATTTCGTGGAATGTGGGTAGTGGTTATGATCGATTCGATATAAAAGAAGGAATAGCGTGTATTTTTCGTTGGGGATTTCCTGGAAAAAATCGTCGCATCTTCCTCCGATTCCTTATAAAAGACATTCAATCCATCAGAATAGAGGTTAAAGAGGGTATTTATACTCGTCGTGTTCTTTATATGGAAATCAAAGGACAGGGGTCCATTCCCTTGACTCGTACTGATGAGAATTTGACTCTACGAGAAATTGAACAGAAAGCTGCTGAATTGGCCTATTTTTTGCGTGTACCAATTGAAGTATTTTGAAAAAAGTGAATGCTTTCTTTTCTTAGCAAAAGGGAAAAAACGATAACTCCAGGCGAACTCTGCTTAGAACAAAAAAAAGTAAACATACACGGACGGATCCTAAAATGAAATAGTTTTTGTCCATTTATCCTTTTTTCTTAATCGACGTTTTTTATCTTTTTTTTGTACTCTTTATATTATAATGATAACTTTTCTGTCTTGTTTTGACACTCATTTTTGATCATAGCATCACAGTATTCTTCAGAAATTTCTCTCAATTATTCCTATACTGTGGACTACCAGTGAGTTTTTTTCGACAGTTTTTGATATCTTGATAAAATAAAACCGGGAGTTCTTTCGTCTCGAAATTCGAATATTCAATATTTCTTTTTCCAAAAAATAGATATTTAGTATTTGCAAAAATGGCTCTTTCGTGCATTCATCGAAAGGCTTCGATTTGAGCAATTGATATATTTGGAAACAAAACAATATTATATATATAATAATTTTATTTCTTCATTCAACTTGAAGTGGACTCTTTCTTATTCTAGTTCTGTATTTCTATATTGTTTTTATGTATTCTTTCTAAATTCAAGGACCAACCACTGTACTGAATCAGAAATAAAAAACCGGGAATAGAGTCACGAGCTCGATGACTTGTAATGGAATAGAACTGATGCTTGATAGAAATAGTAGTATCGTATAGAGTCGACGAATGAGGTGAGTTCATTTCAAAATTCAAAGACGAGAAAATGGCAAAAAAAAAAGCATTTATTTCCCTTCTATATCTTGCATCTATAGTCTTTTTGCCTTGGTGGATCTCTATCTCATTTACATTTAATAAAAGTCTCGAATCTTGGGTTAATAATTGGTGGAGTACTAGGCCCTCTGAAATTTTTTTGAATGATATTCAAGAAAAGAATATTCTCAAAAAATTCATAGAATTAGAGGAACTCTCCTTCTTCGACGAAATGATAAAGGAATACCCCGAAAGGCGTTTCCAAAAGGTTCACGTAGGAGTCTACAAAGAAACGATCCAATTGATTAAGATGCACAATGAGGGTCGTATCCATACGATTTTACATTTCTCAACAAATATAATTTCTTTCCTTATTCTAAGTGTTTATTCTATTCTAGGTAATGAAGAACTTATTTTTCTTAACTCTTGTCTTCAAGAATTACTATATAATTTAAGTGACACAATAAAAGTTTTTTCTATTCTTTTATTTACTGATTTATGTATAGGATTCCATTCGCCCCATGGTTGGGAACTAATGATTGGCTCTATCTACAAAGATTTTGGGTTTGCTCATAATGAGCAAATTATATCCGGTCTTGTTTCTACTTTTCCAGTCATTTTAGATACAATTTTTAAATATTGGATCTTTCGTTATTTAAATCGTGTATCTCCGTCACTTGTAGTGATTTATCATTCAATGAATGATTGAAAAATGATTGACCTATCAAATTATAATGTTTGTTACTTTGTACATAAGCAGTCAAAATTGTACTTATTCTTTCTACCCACCCGGGAGATTCCTTCAATATTCCAGTAAAATTTTTTCAGTAAATATAAAT